TACAAAGAACTTCAGGACATTATAGCTATCCTGGGGTTGGACGAATTATCTGAAGAAGATCGTTTAACTGTTGCAAGAGCACGAAAAATTGAACGTTTCTTATCACAACCCTTCTTCGTGGCAGAAGTCTTTACCGGTTCTCCGGGGAAATATGTTGGTCTCGCAGAAACCATTAGGGGGTTTCAACTGATCCTTTCCGGAGAATTCGATGGTCTTCCTGAGCAGGCCTTTTATTTGGTGGGTAACATCGATGAAGCTACCGCGAAAGCTATGAACTTAGAAGAGGAGAGCAAATTGAAGAAATGAACTTAAATCTTTGTGTACTGACTCCTAATCGAATTATTTTGGATTCAGAAGTGAAAGAAATCATTTTATCTACGAATAGTGGCCAAATTGGCATATTACCAAACCACGCCTCTATTGCCACAGCGGTAGATATAGGTCTTTTGAGAATACGCCGCAACGACCAATGGTTAACGGTGGCTCTGATGGGTGGTTTCGCTCGAGTAAGTAATAATGAGATCACCATTTTAGGAAATGATGCGGAGATGAGTACTGACATTAATCCGGAAGAAGCTCAACAAGCTCTTGAAATAGCTGAAGCTAACTTGAGTGGAGCTCAGGGTAAGAGACAAGCAATTGAGGCGAATCTAGCTCTCAGACGAGCTAGGACACGAGTAGAGGCTTTGAATGTTATTTCAAACTAGTCAAATTCCTCAAAATAATCAAAAGAAGTTCTTTCGAAGTTCTTTATTATACACCACATTTTGATTCCCCCAATTGAACACAATCAAGTCTAATCTGATTATACAACAAAAAAAGGAAGATGGGTAGAAAAACTTATTAGAGACCAGAGTCAATGGTATCTAATAAGTTCTACCTACTATTGGATTTGAACCAATGACTCCCGCCGTATGAAAGCAATACTCTAACCACTGAGTTAAGTAGGTTATTTATCATTACAAAAAAGGACCCATCGCTTCGATGATTATAGATGGAATATGATTTCTAAGCAATACCAATCCGCTAACAGTAAACAGATCAGAGAACTATCATGTGGGATCCTATCTTGACAACAAATTATCCATATGTTAAGATGTTTAAGACAAGGGCTATAGCTCAGTTAGGTAGAGCACCTCGTTTACACGTGCGCCAATGCTTTTCAAGGAAGCCCATTATGCAATCAACATAATTGATCTTATTGAGAAATCGATGTCTTACTCCATAGATTCGAGGGAACAATAGCCTGACAAATATTTGATTCGGTTCAGTTCGATTCGAGTGCGAATTCAGGTGCCAAGTCAAATTGAACCTGCCATTGATTTGCTAATTGATAAGGTAAATACCCAGTCCAGTCACATTCAATGCTAGGCATAATGAGTATAAGGAACTCAAAAGAAGCTCTTTTCATCCTATGAACTTTAAGGTGTATGAAGTCTCATATTTCACTCTTGTAGCGGAGCGATAGAGACTCCATTTAACTTAGGTTGATCTAGGCCGGAGGCATACCTAAGTCAAGGTAACCCTTCTTTGAAACACTTTGGTATTGCTTCTAGTTCAGAATAAAAATGATGAATCAGAGCACATGGAGCCATCTTATTATTATCTTCCTGTAAAGAAAAAATATGGTGTACTAACTGATCTTTCCATCAATCAGTTGATGAAAGAGCCCAATGCAACAAAATGCATGTTGGGTCTTTGAAACAGTTCGAATCATTTCGATAATAGTCAGTTTGATCTGTTTTACCGAGAAGGTCTACGGTTCGAGTCCGTATAGCCCTAAAACATTCCATTTTTGCTTTTTTTGTATAGTATAGACATTGTATTTTAGTTTAGTATAGTTTTCATTTCCCCATTTAGTACTTGTTTATGGACGGACTGACCAGTTATTTTGTCCATAGAAATGAAAGCATTACCATATGCTCATGTAAATACATAGGGACAGGAAAAAAAATAATTCATTCCAACGGAACGGATCCCATCCGCTATTTGTAAAAAAAAAAAAATAGAAATGAATTTACTATTTAGTATTTCATTTCATTACTGAAATAAATTTTGAATTCTATATATAGAATTCACTAGAAAAGCATAGTTATAAATTTACTAGAAAGACATAGTTATACTAATACAATTATAATAAATACAATACAATATTATTAGTATTGTTTATTAGTATTATACTATATTATTGAGTATTTTTCTATTGAATTACTTTTTTAGGGAGAAACCGAGACTCAAAGTAAGAGAGTTTTATTTGTGTAAGAGCATCCTATATCTAAATGGAATCGAAATACAAAATAAATGTAAGTAGAGTTTCATTCCGTTGTATGAATCTTTAAACAAGACATGCCCCATAGCAAAAAAACTCTAAACTATACTATGCGGTTTGATTTAATCAAAATAATTTCTTTTTTCGCCTAAGAAGTTCTGGATGAATTGACAATTTCAATTCAAATCGAATAATTCCGCCTATTCCATATTAATAGGAGTATATTTATGT